TGTCAGCAAAATTGTTTCTTTTTTTTTTTATCCAAAGAATTTTTCTTATTTTATACATAGGTCATCAATTCAGCATTGTAACAAAAGGGGTGAAATAGCCTTTATTTTTATTTTTCTAGTTATAATTTCTAATAGGGAACTCAAGTTTTTTTATCGACATGAGTGTTCTATATCGAAAACAACTTTCACCCCCCCCCCCCTTTTTTTTTTTTGAAACGAAACGTTTTTTATTAACTATTAACCTAGTAGTAGAAAGAGTACCATGCTACGTCTGGACTTCAAACGATTTAGCTTTAACCATATTCATGGTCCCATATTATTGGTTAATAGAGAATCAAAGTATATTAACCAATCAATCACGAAATGCTATGGTTCTTAAAGACGATTTATTAATTTATTCATTTTATTCATAAAGTAATTCGCGGGATCATGCGCCCTTTCCTCGGTTCTAACGAAAAAAGTGCAGCTGGTTGGATCCAGCCTATTCTTGAAATAAACAACTCGCACACACTCCCTTTCCAAAAAAAATCAATACACCAAGCACTACGCTTAGATTTATTGGATTTGTTGCTAAAATATCGGTATTAAACCCGAAACTCCCAGCAGATGGCCAGTGACCCGCGGAAAGAAAAGAATCGGTTACATTTTTCATAGGATCTCCTCTTTAAGATAGACTAATTCTCTATTTTTCGGTTTTTTTTTATCTTCTACCCCCAAAAATTCTATTGGATTAAGACGGGAAGTCATAAATCAGGGGGGAAGGAAGAAAGTGAATAAGTATAATAATTCCTCATCCTCAAATTATTCCTTCCCATGGTTATGGTTATTGTCCCAACGAATAAAAGTAATTGTAGGAATTAACTCTTGATATCAATTTCAATTCGCACAAGCAAATATCAAGCCCAGAACAGTAAGAAAAACACATTTTTTTGAGTATTTAGTATTCAGATGAAAGATTAAACAAAAGGATTCGCAAATAAAAGCGCTAATGCTACAACTAATCCATAAATGGTTAAAGCTTCCATAAAAGCCAGACTAAGTAATAAAGTCCCTCGTATTTTTCCCTCTGCCTCGGGCTGTCTCGCGATACCTTCTACAGCTTGACCCGCAGCAGTCCCTTGGCCAACCCCAGGTCCAATAGAAGCAAGACCGACGGCCAACCCAGCAGCAATAACAGAAGCAGCAGAAATAAGTGGATCCATAATAAATTCCTCATACAAAAAAAAAAGATTAATGATACTTAATGATCCAATAAACCAAAAAATTATGACTTAATTATTGCATCGAAAAGATTTATTAAGTCTAAGGAACTAAGAGATCCGAATTAAAGTATAATAGTATTGAAGATTGAATCATTAGAACTACTTCGATATCTATTTTGTAATTCCTAAATTCCTAATTTTTGTAAATTCATACGACTTTTGTTTTTCCATATCTTTATTAGTTATGAACCCTTTTTTGAATTCTTCATGCGATTTTTGTTGATTTAGTTTCTTTCTTTATTCAATTCCCATATTATAGACGAAAAAAGAATTCGATTTGAATACTTATTCAAAATTCACATTAAATGGAGTAAGTTCTATCTTTTAGATAGAACTAAGCTCAGATAGAACTAATTATAATCTCACATATACATGCGTTTCTTTCATAACGTAAACCAAAGAAATTGTTTTTCGAACCATTGAAAAATTGAATTCATTTGAAATTGATTTTTCGTTTATTTATAACTATTTATTTATTATTAAATAATTTATTTTAGTTATTATTTAATTTCTTTAATATTTCATTTTTCTTTCTATTATCTTGTTTTTTATTCATTTAAATAAAAAAAGTCAATGATGACCTTCCATGGATTCGCCTATATAAGCCGCAGCTAAAGTTGCAAAAATAAGAGCTTGAATGCCGCTTGTAAATAATCCAAGGAACATGACAGGTATAGGAACTACTAAAGGTACTAAAGAAACAAGAACAACAACTACTAATTCATCCGCTAGTATATTTCCAAAGAGTCGAAAACTAAGTGATAAAGGTTTTGTGAAATCTTCTAAAATATTAATGGGCAAAAGGATTGGAGTTGGTTGAATGTATTTACTAAAATAACCTAATCCTTTTTTAGTAAGACCGGCATAGAAATATGCTACTGACGTAAGCAAAGCTAAAGCAACGGTAGTATTTATATCATTTGTAGGTGCGGCTAACTCCCCCTGAGGTAACTCTATGATTTTCCAGGGTAAAAGCGCCCCCGCCCAATTAGAAACAAAAATAAAGAGAAACATAGTTCCAATAAAGGGAACCCACGAACCATATTCTTCTCCAATCTGAGTTTTGCTCACGTCTCGAATAAATTCAAGGACATACTCGAAGAAATTTTGACTCCCAGTGGGAATGGTTTGTGGATTTCGAACAGCTATAATAGCTGAACCTAATAAGATAGCAATTACAACCCAAGACGTAATAAGTACTTGGCCATGGACTTTAAAACTTCCTATTTCCCAATAGAAATGTTGGCCCACTTCCACACCAGATAGATCGTAGAATCCTTTTAGTGTGCTGATGGAACATAATAGAATATTCATATAGCCCTCTAAATCAAATTTGAAAAGGAATTATTTTGATTCAACCATCTCTTTTTCAAGTTGCCCACTTGAATTTTATTTTTTTTTGGATAACAACTAACCACATAAAATCCACAACGATTTTTATCATATGTTTTATGTGATTTTTATGTTATACGATTCAGGAATAGAAAGCGATTACATAAATCTCGGGAATTCAAAAAAGAAATTATTTCTCTTATTATTATTAATCAAGGATTTCGTATATAGCTAGAACGTCCCTCACAAATTGCAAATACTAATTTGTTAAGAATTAACCGAATTGAAGCTATAGCGTCATCATTCGTTGGAATCGAAAGATCTGCGAGATCCGGGTCACAATTTGTATCAATTAAACAAATTGTTGGAATTCCCAAAATGATACATTCTCGGAGAGCTGTATATTCTTTTTGCTGATCAACGATTATTACAATATTTGGTAACCCCGTCATATAGTTAATCCCACCCAAACATGTTTGCAAGTGGGATAACTGTCTCTTCAACACGGCCGCATCTCTTTTCGGAAGACGGGTGAGCCCCCCCGCCTTTTGTTCGATTTTCAGGTCTCTGAACTTATGAAGTCTCGTTTCTGTAGTGGCCCAGTTCGTTAAAATACCACCGAGCCATTTTTTATTAACATAATGACACCGAGCCCGTATTGCAGCTCGTGCTACTGAATCAGCTGCTTTATTTTTGGTACCAACAATTAAAAATTGTTTTCCCTGACTTGCTGCATCAAAAACTAAATCACAAGCTTCTGATAAAAAACGGGCAGTTTTAGTAAGATTTGTAATATGAATACCTTTACGTTTTTCAGAGATATAAGGTGCCATTCTCGGATTCCATTTTCTAGTACCATGACCAAAATGAACTCCGGATTCCATCATCTCTTTCAAATTAATGTTCCAATATCTTCGTGTCATTTCTCCTACGCCTTCTCTCTCTCTCTTCTTGTCTTATTAAAAAAAAAAGAGAGACGAGGTACCCTGAACAAAATTGTTCCGATGGAACCTTATTCTTTTACCGGAGATTTTCCGTTTCTACACGAGCTAAGCCGTTAATATTCTTCTATTCGTTAGTATCTTTATTACATTACTACTATACTATTAATAGTAACAAACCCTGTGCATATGACCAAAAATAGTGAAAACTTAGGAATTATGAAATCCTATAAATAAAGGATTTTTCTGAGGGATCATGCAAATTCCTTGAAATGAAAGAGGAAGAATCAAAAAATTCTCTGTGGTAGAACAAAATATCTCTCACTTCCCCCCAAAAAAAATTATTCTTTTTTGTTTTCAAATAAAAGGTATTATGTTGCCGTGAAAAGCGCATTAATCCTTTGAATCCGGTACCAACGGGTATCATACTCCCTAGAACAACATTCTCTTTCAAACCTTTCAACCAATCGATACGACTCCTGAGAGCAGCTTTTGCTAAAACTCGAGCAGTTTCTTGAAAACTAGCTTCAGATATGAAACTTTGAGTATTAAGAGAGGCTCGAGTTATTCCCAATAATATGGCTTGGTAATAAATCGCTTCTTCCAAAGCGCGTCCTGCTCGTTCCGCTCGCAACAATCCAATAAGTTCTCCAGGTAAAAAAACATTAGACATTCCATCTTCGGAAACCAACACCTTTGATGTTATTTGACGTACAATAATTTCTAGATGTTTATTATGGATCTGTACCCCCTGAGATCGATAAACCTTTTGGATCTTATTAACCAAAGAGATCCGACTTTGCACTATAGTTAGCTCAGCACCAACCAAAAATGTCCAAGGAATTCCCAGAATTCGTGTTATACGCGCGTTCCAACCGTCAACTCTTCTTTCTAGGTTCATCGATATTGAATCAATTGAGCGCACTTCTAACACTTGTTCCACTTTTGGCAGGCCCTGGGTTATATCACCAGATCTTGATTTTTCATATATAAATGTAACTAATGTATCGCCTTCGCAAAGGATTTTTCCATAATGACCATGAAGAGTTGCTCCTGGAGCGGTCAAATAAGGATTAGCGGATCTTATTACTAGCGAGTCGACTTGAACAATTATAACTTGACCCGATTTTAGGTGTGGTCCGTTTTTGGCTATACATAGATTTTCAAAAATAAGCTGTCCCAAGCAAATTATTGTGGATCTTTCTTCATCATAATTATGATGAAGAAAATCCCAATTCAAGTTGAATGGGTTCAAAATGATGTTACTGCACGGATTGGGATTATAAACTCCCCCCTTTTCATCCATTAAATAATATTTACTTTGAATTACTTGAACAGCCCGTTTTAAATTGTCAAGCTCAAGTTTCAAATAGTTAGTTAATGAGATATGATTATGAGTTATACAATGGTAAAATAAATAAGAAGAAAAAGTCGAAATTTGAAGAGCTGTTCCTAAAGGGCCCAA